ATTCAATTATTTATTTTGTGGGCATTCCCATATCTTTTACTATAATGAGCCTACCCTCTCTCTTTTCTGTTCGTAGTCAAAGATATTGAAACTGATATACAGAATATTAGGAGGGCTCTTCCGACCAGACAAAAATCTAAAATTGTCAGCAAAGTTGTTTATTTATTTGTTTTTTATTTAAAAAAATAAAAATTATTATATTTTCTTTTTTTTGTATTTACCTTTTTATTTAAATCTTCATTAAATCCAAAAATGCCTCTTTTTATACATAGGTCATCGATTCGGCATTTGGGTAAAAAAGGCAAAGCGCCCCTTTTTCTAATAAAAGGTTTCAAATTATTTTATCAATATGAGTGTTCTATATCGGATGAATTATCAACTATTCATTTTGAAACCATTTTGCTACTAATGTAGTGGTAGAAAGAGTACCATGTTGTGCCTGAACTTCAAACAGTTTAGCTTTAACCATGTTAATGGTCTCGCATTATTGGTCGATAGAGAATCAAGATTTACCAATGAATCACGAAATGCTATGGTTCTTACATATGATTTATTAATTTATTCATAAGTAATTCGTCGAGATCGTGCACCTTTCTTTCCTATTTCTTATCCTAATAAAAAAAAAGAATCATAATAATGTGCAGCTGGTTGGATGCAACCTATTCTTGAAATACACAACTCGTACACACTCCCTTTCCAAAAAAAATCAATACACCAAGCACTACAGTTAGATTTATTGGATTTGTTGCTAAAATATCAGTATTAAACCCGAAACTCCCGGCAGATGGCCAATAGCCCAAGGAAACACAAAAATCGGTTACATTTTTCATACACTCTCCTCTTTCTTATAGATAAGACTAACAAAGAACAGAGTTCTTTTTGTATCACCTCGCTCGCCCTTTTTTGATCAATTTCTTTTTATTCATTTTTATCATTTTAATTTCATTTGAAAAATTTCTCTATTTCTTTTAGTTTCCAATTAAAATTAAGAAGAGATACTTATTAAGTTAGGTCCGAGGCCTCGCGTCAATTGTGAAATATCTCGTTTGTTGAAATGAAACGCCGCCTCAAAGTTCAAAAGGTTTCCATTGTACTAACTCGGGGTGGTAATGGTAAGGAAGAAAGCGAGCAAATCTGCTAATTCCTCATCCTAAAATCAGTACTTCCCGGGGCATTGTCCCAACAAATAAGTAACTGTAGGAGTACAATTTCGATCTAATTCAAAGAAGCAAACGGCAAGTCCGAGTTAATAAAATAAGAAAAAGAGTACGTTTCGTACTTTTTTACATTTCTAGGATTAAATTAAACAAAAGGATTCGCAAATAAAAGCGCCAATGCTACGACCAGTCCGTAAATTGTTAAAGCTTCCATAAAAGCTAGACTAAGCAATAAAGTACCTCGTATTTTACCCTCTGCTTCTGGTTGTCTCGCAATACCTTCTACAGCTTGGCCTGCAGCAGTACCTTGACCAACCCCAGGTCCAATAGAAGCAAGCCCTACGGCCAATCCAGCAGCAATAACGGAAGCGGCAGAAATCAGTGGATTCATAGTAAGTTCCTCGTAAAAAAAAAAAATGGTTAATGATATAATCAACCAATGAATTATTACTTATTTTTTTCATTCAATCCACAATCACAGACGAAACAGAAGGACTTATATTGGAATCCATCTAATGCTGTGGGCTGGAAAAAAACAATATACTGGGAAAAATATAGAAAAGATAAATAGAAAAATGGATATAATTTCTATAATATTCATATTATATATTAATTATATGTATATTAATAGGGATAGCCAGCCCCTATACTATATAGCATAGCTAGCGAATAGCTAATATCACATATACATTTGTTTCTTCCATAACGGAAACAGCCCACATTTTATATTGAATCAGACTCTAAAATCATTTCATTCTGCGAAACATACGCGGGGGCTGGACTTATAGACATTACATATATCTAGTTTGACCCCCTACCCCTAACCCATTTTTTTTATTCTGTATTCCGTAATAGGATCCGCCCTTCCTCCCGCGGCACTAGGTTATATATACCTATGTATTTGTATCTATTATGGATTATGTTCCCAACCCAGTGATTAATTATTTTGAATCAACCATGCATGAATTAGGATAAGCTAAAAAAAAAAAAAGACTATTTCGAAAGCTAGTTAATGATGACCCTCCATGGCTTCGCCTATATAAGCCGCGGCTAAAGTTGCAAAAATAAGAGCTTGAATACCACTTGTAAATAATCCAAGAAACATAACAGGTATAGGAACTACTGAAGGTACTAAAGAAACAAGAACAACAACTACTAATTCATCAGCCAATATATTTCCGAAAAGTCGAAAACTAAGAGATAAAGGTTTTGTGAAATCTTCCAGGATGTTAATTGGTAAGAGTATTGGAGTTGGTTGAATGTATTTCCCGAAATAACCCAATCCTTTTTTGGTAAGACCTGCATAAAAATATGCCACCGACGTGAGTAAAGCTAAAGCAACAGTAGTATTTATATCATTTGTGGGCGCAGCTAACTCCCCATGAGGTAACTGTATTATTTTCCACGGTAAAAGAGCACCTGACCAGTTAGAAACAAAAATAAATAGGAACATAGTTCCAATAAAGGGAACCCAAGGACCATATTCTTCTCCAATCTGAGTTTTGCTCAAGTCTCGAATAAATTCAAGGAGATATTCGAAGAAATTCTGACCGTCGGTCGGAATGGTTTGTGGATTCCGAACAGCTATGATGACTGAACCTAATAAGATAGCAATTACGATCCAAGAAGTGATAAGTACTTGGGCATGGATTTGTAAACCTCCTATTTGCCAATATAAATGTTGGCCTACTTCTACACCCGATATATCGTATAACCCCTTGAGTGTTTTAACGGAACATGGTATAACATTCATATTGTCCTCTGACAGAAATCGAACTTAAAAAAAAAATTATTTTGATTCAACCATCTCTTTATCAACTCAACTACTTTCATTATTAATCCTATATTTAGGATACCGAGAAATCACATGACATAACCTCCCCAGTATTTTTTTTAGATTTATCTCTTTTCAAAATTCAAGAATAGTAACCGATCCAATAAATCTATCGAGTTCAAAAATAATTAATGAATCTTATTATTAATCATAATCAACGATTTCTTATATAGCTAGAACGACCCTCGCAAATTGCGAATACTAATTTGTTAAGAATAAATCGGATTGAAGCTATAGCGTCATCGTTGGCTGGAATCGAAATATCTGCGATATCCGGGTCACAATTTGTATCGATTAAACAAATCGTCGGAATCCCCAAAATGACACATTCTTGAAGAGCCGTGTATTCTTCTTGCTGATCAAGGATGATTACAATATCAGGTAACCCTGTCATATATTTGATCCCACCCAGATATGTTTGCAAAGTAGATAATTTTCTCTTTAACATTGCTGCATCTCTTTTGGGGAGACGGTTGAATTGCCCCATCTTTTGTTCTGCTCTTAAGTCCCTGAACTTATGAAGTCTCGTTTCCGTAGTGTACCAATTCGTTAACATACCACCGAGCCATTTTTTATTAACATAATGACACCGAGCCCCTATTGCAGCTGATGCTACTGAATCCGCTGCTTTATTTTTGGTACCGACGATTAAAAAGTTTTTTCCCCGGCTTGCTGCATCAAAAACTAAATCGCAGGCTTCGGATAAAAAACGCGCAGTTATCGTAAGATTTGTAATATGAATACCTTTACGCTTAACAGAAATGTAAGGGGCCATTCTAGGATTCCATTTCCTAGTACCATGACCAAAATGAACTCCTGCTTCCATCATCTCTTCCAAATTGATGTTCCAATATCTTCTTGTCATTTTTCCCCACACTTCCTCTTTTTTTTTAGGAAAAAAGGTACCTTAAAATATAAAATTGTTCCGACGGAACCTTCTACCGCGGATTTACCGTTGATACACGGTCCAAACCATTAATTTATTTTAATTACTTATTTATTTATTATAAAATCAATAATTGAAAAGACAGTTCCGGATAGTTAAAGTAAAAAGTAAAAAGAATGAATCTCTTCTTAGTCTTAGGAATCATTAAATCGTGTAAATGATTGTTCTTATGTCTCATGGAAATTGTTTGGGGCGCAAGAACAAAATAATTCTCTATGGTGTAATAAAAGATCCCTCATTTCCGACTCAAATAGATTCTTCCTTTTGATTTCCAAATAAATGTTTTTGTTTTGCCTTGAATGGTGCAGTAATTTTTTGAATCCGGTACCGACAGGAATAATTCCCCCTAGAACAACGTTTTCTTTCAGGCCTTTCAACCAATCAATACGACCTCGTAAAGCAGCTTTTGCTAAAACTCGAGCGGTTTCTTGAAAACTTGCTTCGGATATGAAACTTTGAGTATTCAGAGATGTTCTTGTTATTCCCAATAAGATTGCCCGATAACCGATCGCTTCGTCCAAAGCACGCCCTGCTCGCTCCGCTCGCAAGAATCCTATTAATTCTCCAGGTGAAAAAACATTAGACATTCCATCTTCTGAAACCAACACTTTTGATGTTATTTGACGTACAATAATCTCTATATGTCTATTATGGATCTGTACCCCCTGAGATCGATAAACCTTTTGAATCTTATTAACCAAAGAGATATGACTTTGGGCTATGGTTAGCTCAGTTCCAATCAAGAACCCCCAGGGAATTCCAAGAATTCTCGGTATACGTTCGTTCCAGCTTTCAACTCTCTTTTCGAGGTTTATCGATATTGAATCAATCGAACGCACTTCTAATACTTGTTCTACTTTTGGAAGACCTTGCGTTATGTCACCAGATCTCGATTTTTCATATATAAATGTAACTAATGTCTCTCCTTCATAAAGGATTTTTCCATAATGGCCATGAACAGTTGCTCCCGGAATAGCCAAATAGGGCTTAGCAGATCTTATAACTAAGGAGTCAACATTAACAATTAAAATTTGCCCGGATTTTTTTATGTGTGGTCCGTATTTGAATAGACATACATTTTCACAAATAAATTGTCCAAGACTAATTATTGTGGATGTCTCCTCACAAGAATTGTGATGGAGAAAACACCAATTCAAATGAAATGGATTAAAAATGATGTTACTGCATGGATCGGGATTATAAATCCTCCTACTTTCATCCATTAAAGAGTATTTCAATATTTGAAGTACTTGGAAAGTCTGTTTAAAACTGTCGAGTAGAAAATATTTCTTTAACAAGATCTGATTATGGGTTAATAAATGATAAGATGAATAAAAATTCGCTATTTTAGGTACAATAGTACCTAAGGGACCCAAGAAATGTCTAATTGGAATTATGGGATCCAATTCTTTTGTCACATTGTTATATTTCGAACCATTGAATGGACCAATTCGAAAACAATTCGATGATGACAAAATTATCAAAGATCGGGATTCCTTATTTCGACTCAACAATGTACCAATACCAATAGTTCCTTGATATTTGGAAATTGGTTGAATCTTCGACTTGGAATGGAAGGGGTTGAGATTGGTGCGATCTAATCCCTTATCGGAAATCAATCCCGAACCCACCGTATCATACCTTTTTCCACTATACGAAATAGTGGACTTGACTAACTCCATTCTTATGAAATCGCGAATTAGATCAGTCGCCCTTACCTCAACAAGGGAAGCATGAACCTCTTTTATGGAACCGTTTTGTTTTTGGTTCCAATTCAATACTAAGCAAGTCCGAACTAATTGAATACTTGTGTGATAAATTCCTCGAATTGACTTGCCATATCCATAAAGGATATAATTGACAACTCTAAGTTGGACATTATCCTTTTCCTGCAAGAGATCCTGAGGGAAAAGTGTTGCTAAATTTATCCCATCAGCTATTTCATATGTGACTACGGGCCGAACCAAAACAAAATACTTTTTTTTTTTAGGTGTGATCCGTTGGACATAGATCCAATTTTTCAATTTTTTTGATTCCTTAGAATTTTTTTTTCCCGTTCCTGGGGGTATCAAAATACCACTGTGCCTGGATATCTTATCCGTCTCTCCAGGAAAATGAATATCTCCAGAAAAGATTTTTAGTTCAATACTTTTTTTTTTTCTCTCCACTCGGACTAATCCACCTATTCGGCTTCTTGTATTTAAAGCAAGTCGTGTATCTATTCTAATGATACTACTGTTCCGGACCATTATGGACGAGGATCCGGGTAAAATATGTACTTCTTCGGGAATGAAAAAAACCCGATCTACTTTCATTTGGTATTTCAGACTAAATTCTTTTGCTCCTTGATACTCAATCAAATCCTCTTTTTTTATGATTGAATCTACCTCTGCGGTACCATATTTAGTAATTCCGGAACTGCTTCTTATGTATCGTGGATCATCAAAAAAAGAAAAAATACTATTTTTACATAAAACACCATTTATGGGTATTTCAATCGAAATACCAAAACAGGGTATTAGTTCTTTTTCTCGTTCTTGATCATATTGTAATGGGATGATGAATCTATTTCTTCGCCTTTTCGCCAAGAAATCAGAATTCTCTTGGAGAATAGAAGGATATATGAAATTCCAATGACCATTGGATCTAATTTGATTATATATTGAATAGTCAAGACTTTCCCCATCTTTTTTACTAGAAGTATCCAACAATTTATGTCTTACCCGATCATTAGTCATTGGAAATTCAGAGGTATATCTGTCTTCGACAGAAAAAGAATGAACATTTATTTGATCTTGATCCTTGTGGAGTGAAAAAGAAACTATACTAGATCTGCGCGGACCTCCTGCTAATATCCATAAATGACTTGTTTTTGGTAATAGATGAACGTTACCATATGTATATTCGGGTGCATGGTAGACATCGGTACTCCAGTGCATTTCTCCCTCTGATTCAGAATAAATATGTTTTTGTACCCTCTCTGTAAAATGAAAAGTGGATGTTTCGGCACGAATCTCAGCAATCACTTGTTCTGATTCTACATATTGATCATTTTGGACTAAAATAAAACTCTTTGGTGGAATATTCACATTATGCATAATATCCCGACTCTCAACAGTTACATACAAATCCATGGAACATAAAAAAGCAGGATGCCCATGAAGAGTACGTGTGGGATGAACCAAATCCTCATTGAATTTTATTTTTCCATTAGAAGGAGCTCGTACATGTTTGGCAGTACCGCCCGTGAATACTCCGCCGGTATGAAAAGTTCTTAATGTTAGTTGAGTCCCGGGTTCTCCAATTGATTGTCCCGCAATAATACCTACAGCTTCTCCCAATTCGGCCAGGTCGCCATGAGTGGGACTCCGGCCATAACATAATTGACAGATCCAAGATGTACTCTTGCACGTAAAGGGAGTTCTAATATATATTGGTTGTACTCGAGAGGTTATGAATCGATTGACAAGCCCAATCCCAATATCTTGATCTCGAGTGGCAATGCACCGTAGACCCATATATATATCATCTGCTAATACACGACCGATTAGTGTTTGGACAAA